CAAATTCTGTCCCTGTTGTTTCAAACATACGGTTCATGGGGAGGTAAAGAAATAGATTACATTTCTTTCTATATGTAAACCTGTCAAATACCAGCAAAAAAATAACATTATTATCATCATTATATAATATAATCTATAATGTTTTATTTATATTTTATCTATATTCTAATTATATAAAATATAATACAAATAGAAAAAATAGAAACAAATCCTATTTCTGAATTTGAATTAGGATTTCGGAATAAGGAATCAAAAAATTATGGAGAAATCCAAACGACGCTTTCTGAAATCTAAGCGACCTTTTCATAGTCGATTGCCCCCGATTGGGCCGGGGGATCGAATTGATTATAGAAACATGAGTTTAATTAGTCGATTTATTAGTGAACAGGGCAAAATATTATCTAGACGAGTAAATAGATTGAACTTGAAACAACAACGATTAATTACTAGCGCTATAAAACAGGCTCGTATTTTATCTTTATTACCCTTTCTTAATAATGAGAAACAATTTGAAAGAACCAAGCCCGCTTCTAGAACCTTAAGCTTTGGAACCCGAAAAAAATAAGCTTATTTTTCAATTGAATCCAAATTACAATACGAACGCAAACGCAGAATAATGTTTTTTTATTGAGCATGTTCTAAATATTATAGAGTATGATATTTTCATCCTATGTTTTTATCATCCTAATTTCGTTTCTTTCGACTCCACTTTCCCGGAGAATAAACTCCGGGGAACGCCGTTTAAATAATTCCGATGCATTTCTTCCAATCTCCTTATTTCATGATCTCATTGAAAATGATATAAAGACAGTTCCTATTTGATATAGCTATTTGCGCCAGTATTTTACGATTAAGAAACAACTGCTTCTTCTGCAGATCATATATTAATTTACTATAACTATGCGATACCTTATTCCCTCGAATTACTGCGTTTAACCGAAGGATCCACAAACGACGAAAATCCCTCTTTTGTCTATCTCTATCCCGATGAGCCGAAACCAAAGCTCTTATTTTCTGTTGAGTAATAGTTCGAGTAATCCTTGAATGAGCTCCTCGAAAGCTTGCTGCAAATAAACGAATTTTTGTTCTACGCCTCCGAGCTATATATCCTCGCTTAATTCTGGTCATTGCCTAAATGGAACTTTAATGAATAACTAATTAATTTTTTTCTTGATAGTTATTATTTTCCCTGTCTATTAATAACAAAACGATTGTTCCAATGTATAAAATAAAAATTCCAACGATTTTTGCTATTATAACCCTTCCCTCCCGACCACCATATTTGTTTATTTTTTTCTAGGTATTTTACACCAAATTCTTAATTTGGATTAGTATTAGATGTCAGAAATATAGATAATCCATATATTCCATATAAAATAAATGGATAAACTAAATGAAAATGAAATGGTAGGTTCCATCGTTTCTATGGTTATTTATTAAATTAAATAATACAACGGTAAGATCCTCTCTATACACCGGAGCCACCCCCCCTTCATTTAACTAACATGGTTATTGGTCACTTGTACAGTTCACATTGCTCTACCTATGAATTCTCTAGTACTAGATCTTTCAAAAAACAATCAATTTGTATAGTAACGGTATTTAATTAGGAAAGTTGGCTGGGTAACTGATCCTGTTAGTCCGTTCGTTCTTGCAAGAATGCGAGTAAATAAAATAAGGATTTCTACGCTTTAATGAAATAAGCATTTGCTACCACTAGAGAATTTGTTCTTATCGTAAATTGAGGTGAGTAGATTTACACCAATATAAAACCATAAATTTCATACATAAACAATTAAGGATATGCTTAATAGATTAAATTTTTTTTTTTGATTTCGTTATAGTGAATAGAGTTCTTCGATTCTATCCGTACCGACTGTAATATTTTTTTATTTTGTCCTCAATTGCTATATAGGATTTGAGAGGATTTGAACGAGTCGCACATACACCCTAGTACATGTTCCTCGGCGCTGAGGACATCCCCGAAGGGCGGGGGATTTTGTGACATTTCTGATTGGCTGTCTTGTATTTCTAATAAGTTGTTTAATAGTTGGCATGATGAATCATATCCAAAATGGGCCGGTTTAGATCGATCCTAACCAGATAATGATGAATGACTTTTAGTTACTATAATTTTGAATTTAGTAAAAAGATAAAATACCAAATCAGGATATTTGCGTGAAATACAGATTCATTTATCCGCCATCCGCTACAAGATCAACAATTCCATGAGATTGGGCTTCTGTTGCTGACATAAACACATCCCTTTCCATGTCTTCTGATACAACCCATAAGGGTTTGCCCGTTCTTTGTACATAAATCTCTGTCAGGGTTTCGCGCAATTTCAGAAGTTCTTCCGCTTCTAGGACAAATTCGACTGTTTGGGCCTCAAAATAAGAACTAGCAGGTTGATGAATCATTACCCTGATGATATGACATAACAAAAAGTTATTCTATTTTTGATGAGGGGGTGAAGAAAAAAGGGCAAATTGAACAACCGTACGGGCATCTTTTGCACATTGCATACGGCTCTACAATGTAATTTATTTTTACTTTCCATCGAAGAAAGATAAAAACTATCAGACCTAGATCTGTAAATTTGCCATCTTTACTTTCTTTTCCAGAGCTAAAAAAACATAATATGATGGCACCGTTGCTTTATATATTTTATTGCGTCTGTAAGCCGGCAATCCCAAAGTTTCTTTTCGATTCAATCAAAAAAAATAGAATAAGGGAAAAATAATTAATTCTCTTTTCTTTATTTTTTTAGAATACTCTTTCATAACATAAAAATTGTTAATAGCCTCCCTGTGTGAAAACAAAAAAAATAAAACAGTTTCAAAGTTTGTGCCGCTGAAACAAAATCCCGATATATAAAAACGAAAATATTTTTGAATCTCATACTACTCTCTCGATACATAATCGAATGTTTTTGAAAAATAATCAAAATAATTTTCATATCGAATTCGAAGTGCCATGCTATTATTACTTAAATATTCCTATTTCATATGGAGAAGGCATAGTTTTATTTTTTATCAAATAAAAAAACTCATTGGCGCCAAGCGTGAGGGAATGCTAAACGTTTGGTAATAGCCCCCCCGACCAATAGAAAAGATCCCATTGAAGCAGCTAATCCCATGCATATTGTATGTACCGTTGGTCGCACAAATTGCATAGTATCATAAATAGCAACTCCGGGTATTACCCACCCGCCGGGAGAGTTGATAAAAAAAAAAAAATCTTTGGTATCATTTTCTATACTGAGATATACCATAAGACTAATAAGTTGATTTGAGATTTCACTATCAACCCCCTGGCCTAAAAAAAGGAGTCGTTCTCGATAAAGTCGGTTAATTAGGATTAAACTGTCTTCCTTCGAAACCATACATGCACCTTTTGATGCATACGGTTCCAAAAAATGGGGGAAAAATCAATGTGTATTGTATATTTCCGTCGCTTTCTTTTTTCATAGCGGATTGTTTCTAACAAAGGAACTTTTTGATTGCATATTTTACATATTTCAAAAAAAAAAAAAGTTTGAGTGTTTTTCTTTTTCCCTATAATTCAAATACACAATAAATAAACTTATCGAACTAATTTTTCATTGATGTATTCTTTTCACCGATATTCAATCCAAATCACGATGCTATTTTCTTGTTCCTGAGTGGGACTCTTTAATATTTTTAGGTTTCTGCTCTACTCCGGGTAAAGATCCGACCGATTTTGATTTGCATATATAGGACAAATGCTCCTAATACCATTACCGTTTCTTTTTTCTTTGCTACATACACAACCTTGCTTTTTTTTTTCAATTCATATCTTCTTCCAATCTTATGCCAATCGTCATATTACTCGATTGATTAAGATATATCCTATGGAGACCATTCAAGTGAAAATCATACAATACATATATTTCTCATTCGGATTTTCTAAACGGAGCCTGGATACTTATTGGTTCATCCAAGTCAACCATAAACTATTGTAATTGATAATATTAATCCGAACCCCCCCACAACACAAAAAAAGGGATCTAATTAATTATACTTCACGCTTCAATTTTTTGATGATTCAATTAATCATTTTACATTTTAGGGTGAAACAAACATAGGATCTCTCGGAAAGAGAACGGGGAAATCCCATATGACCCAAAATATCTGACAAGCCGCACTATATGTCAATCCAAGTTGAATATGCCTCTCCGGGAAGTCGAAAGGGTACTCTTGGAACACCAATAGGCATGTGAAATCAAAAAAGAAGGACTTTATTTTACTTTGATGTGGAAACGTAACAATGGGTTGATTATCTTCATAATACGAATATCTTATATATCTTATATCATAATCATAAAAAAAATGTAGATTATAAAAGTTTAATCGAAAGCAAAAAAAGAAATCCTCGTCAAGTAAAATTATTATGAATAAGCGGGTCCTTTGAAAACCCGATGGGACATAGTTGCTCATATTAAAGTGGTATTAACCCCCGATTGCGTATTGATACTTATCGGGTATAAAATAAATCTGTTTCTCTTTGTTCCTACAAATAGAATTGTTTGGTTAGTAGTAACATAATGCCAATAGAATAGAAAAAGAGAAATCCCTGTTTCGCTATAATCTACTGAAAGTAACTAGGTCCGTAGTTTTTTCCAATGCAATAAAATTATATTTTTTATTTGATTAAAGTAAGGGGTATTTCCATGGGTTTACCTTGGTATCGTGTTCATACCGTCGTATTGAATGATCCCGGTCGGTTAATTGCTGTCCATATAATGCATACAGCTCTAGTTTCTGGTTGGGCCGGTTCGATGGCTCTATATGAATTAGCAGTTTTTGATCCCTCTGACACAGTTCTTGATCCAATGTGGAGACAGGGTATGTTCGTTATACCCTTTATGACTCGTTTAGGAATAACCAATTCATGGAGTGGTTGGAGTATCACAACAGGGGGGGCTATAACGAATCCGGGTATTTGGAGTTATGAAGGCGTGGCAGGGGCACATATTGCCTTTTCTGGTTTGTGTTTCTTAGCCGCTATTTGGCATTGGGTCTATTGGGATCTAGAAATATTTTTTGATGATCGTATAGGAAAACCCGTTTTGGATTTGCCCAAAATATTTGGAATTCATTTATTTCTCTCAGGGGTGGCTTGCTTTAGTTTTGGTGCATTTCATGTAACTGGACTGTATGGTCCTGGAATATGGGTTTCTGACCCCTATGGACTAACAGGAAAAATAGAACCCGTAACTCCAGCGTGGGGTGTGGAAGGTTTTGATCCTTTTGTTCCAGGAGGAATAGCTTCTCATCATATTGCAGCCGGGACATTGGGGATATTAGCGGGCCTATTCCATCTTTGTGTCCGCCCGCCTCAACGTCTATACAAAGGATTACGTATGGGAAATATTGAAACCGTTCTTTCCAGTAGTATTGCTGCTGTTTTTTTTGCCGCTTTTATAGTTGCTGGAACCATGTGGTATGGTTCAGCAACTACGCCTATCGAATTATTTGGCCCCACTCGTTATCAATGGGATCAGGGATACTTCCAGCAAGAAATATATCGAATAGTTGAAACCGGGCTCTCCGAAAAAAAGAGTTTATCGGAAGTGTGGTCTAAAATTCCTGCAAAATTAGCCTTTTATGATTACATCGGCAATAATCCGGCAAAGGGGGGATTATTTAGAGCGGGTTCAATGGACAACGGAGATGGAATAGCTGTTGGATGGTTAGGACACCCCATCTTTAGAGATAAAGAAAGGCGCGAACTTTTTGTACGTCGTATGCCTACTTTTTTTGAAACATTTCCGGTTGTTTTGATAGACAGAGACGGAATTGTTAGAGCGGATGTGCCTTTTCGAAGGGCAGAATCGAAGTATAGTGTCGAACAAATAGGTGTAACTGTTGAGTTTTATGGTGGCGAACTCAACGGAATCAGTTATAGCGATACTGTTACTGTTAAAAAATATGCTCGACGCGCTCAATTGGGTGAAATTTTTGAATTTGATCGTGCTACATTGAAATCTGATGGGGTTTTTCGTAGCAGCCCAAGGGGTTGGTTTACTTTTGGGCATGCTTCCTTTGCTTTGCTCTTTTTCTTCGGGCATATTTGGCATGGTGCTAGAACATTGTTCCGAGATGTTTTTGCTGGTATTGATCCGGATTTGGATGCTCAAGTTGAATTTGGAACATTCCAAAAACTTGGAGATCCAACTACAAGAAGACAGGTAGTCTGATACAACACTTTTTCGCTTCTATTGAATTTTGGGGCAGTTGACATAGGCAGGGTATCATAAATTTATTTGAACCATTGTCCGCTCTGCTCTTTCTTTCTCCGTGAAACAATCCAAATAAATATAATTAGGTACGGAAGCTATAATTGTAAACTACGATTGAATTTATGGAAGCATTGGTTTATACATTCCTTTTAGTCTCCACTCTAGGAATTATTTTTTTCGCTATCTTTTTTCGAGAACCGCCTAAAGTTCCAATAAAACAAAAAAGATGAAATTATTTGTAATTCTCTCAATTGAAGTAATGAGCCCTCAAGAGGGCTCTTCAACTAGTCCCCGTGTTCGTCGAACGGATCTCTTAGTTGTTGAAAGGGCTGCCCAAAGGCGATATATAAGGCGTACCCAGTAAAACTTACAAGTAAACCCGATATAGAGATGGCAACTAGGGTTGCTGTTTCCATTGTTATATAATTTCAAGCAAGATTGCAATAGATCTATGATAAGATTATTTACAACGTAATGGTATACAAAGTCAACAGATCTTAATCAATACACTAGGATTTATGGCAACACAAACCATTGAGGTTAGTTCGAAATCTGTTTCAAAACGAACTAACACAGGATCGTTATTAAAACCATTAAATTCGGAATATGGTAAAGTGGCTCCCGGGTGGGGAACTACCCTTTTGATGGGTGTTGCAATGGTTCTATTTGCAATATTCCTATCTATTATTTTAGAAATTTATAATTCGTCCGTTTTACTATATAGAATTTCAATGAATTAGATTCATTAGATTTACGAGATCTTAGCTTTGCAATACAAAGAGAATCATTTATTTAGGTCTTGAATTTCTAGTCTATTCTATTTTGGTAGTTCGACCGTGGAATTTTTTTTTTATGTATTGTATTTCTGGAATATGAGTGTGTGACTTGTTAGAATGGCTTCTATTGATAATACAGAGAATGGGTCTGTCATCTTTAGAGATGGTTCTACCTCGTCGGATATTGATTCTAGTATCTGGAACACGGAATATATGAAATAAATCAAGAAATATTGGAACTATGATTCATACTGAATATTCATACCTTACGGTTGGACTCCAACAAATTTTCAAAATAAAAGCACATTATAAATTCAAATTATGGATGGTTTTTTTTTATTCTTTCAAGCTTATATTGATTTATGCGATGCGCTTTTTTTGTACAAAAAAATGTGTGCTTTTATTTTTAGTCATTCATTAGATCGATTCAGTGACTAAGTGATGATCTTGTGGTTTTTACTCATGGAATCTTGGTCTTAGCTTGGCTTGGAGATTTTATTGAATCACGGTAGTTCTAGTATGAATCTGAGGTTTCAGTCGATTCATAGAGTCCTAACAAGATAAATTCCTATCAATATCAATAATTAAGAAAATAATAGTAAAACCAGCAAAAAGACTAAATCAAAGAAAATAGGTAAAGAGAAAATTCAAGACGCCTGTAACGATCAACATATGAATGAGCCAACTTGATATTGTGGCATTATCATCACAAAAAAAGAGCTTTCGTATTTTTTTTTTTGTTTCTAGAAAAATAGAAATAGGAGGATTCATAAGTTTTAAATAGTTTATTACATATACGTTGCAATCAGTATTGAGGTGTTTCTGCTTGAGCTGTACGAGATAAAAGTCTCATATACAGTTCTAAGAGAGGGAGTTTCTTTAGTTTACCTATCTCAATAAAATCTATGATTGGTTTGAAGAACGTCTCGAGATTCAGGCGATTGCAGATGATATAACTAGTAAATATGTACCCCCTCATGTCAATATATTTTATTGTCTAGGAGGAATTACGCTTACTTGTTTTTTAGTACAAGTAGCTACGGGATTTGCTATGACCTTTTACTATCGTCCGACCGTTACTGAGGCCTTTGCCTCTGTTCAATACATAATGACGGAAACTAAGTTTGGTTGGTTAATCCGATCGGTTCATCGGTGGTCGGCAAGTATGATGGTCCTAATGATGATCCTGCACGTATTTCGTGTATATCTCACGGGTGGATTTAAAAAACCCCGCGAATTGACTTGGGTTACAGGTGTGGTTCTGGCTGTATTGACCGCATCTTTTGGTGTAACTGGTTATTCTTTACCTTGGGATCAAATTGGTTATTGGGCGGTAAAAATTGTAACAGGTGTACCTGAAGGTATTCCTGTCATAGGATCGCCTCTGGTAGAGTTATTACGTGGAAGTGCTAGTGTGGGACAATTCACTTTAACTCGGTTTTATAGTTTACACACTTTTGTATTGCCGCTTCTTACTGCCGTATTTATGTTAATGCACTTTTCAATGATACGTAAACAAGGTATTTCAGGTCCTTTATAAGATCATAACTATTTGGTTTGGCATCAATTTTATCACTTGGTAGAGGAACAATAGGTTTTCATTGCTATAAGTGTGGATTATTGAAAAGAATAAGACATGTCTTTGGATATTTCTCTTCAACTCTTGTAGTTTAACTGTAGTTTATATGAATAGTTGAAGTGAATTTTCCGAAGAGAACAAAAAAATGGATTATGGCAGTGTGTGACTTAAACTACCGATTTGGCCATGCAGACATACGTTCTTATCTATCTGCCACATTTTAATTCATAACTAAACGTGTTCTTGTTTCAACCATTGGCGTAATCTCGCGTAAGCCGGTTCGATTGAAGATAATCTTTTCTATGATCTACAGTAGACCTAAGTCGGGTTGTGCATAGGCTTCGTAAGATCCAGTCTACTAAGTATATGGGATAGCATAATTAATCTTTTTTTTTAATCTATGTTCACTAATAGTATGGAAATGCATTCATTTCTTTTGCATTGATTAGATTGATAACATTATCGGAGTGAAACAAAGGATCTAAAGAAGAACAGAGGCTACATTTTGTTAGTAACAAGTAAACCCTTTCCTTTGCATGTAAAAAGTATACAACTATACTTGACTTGGATATAAACAAAAATCGAGAGGTTTGAGACGACCCAGAAAGCATTTTATCATGATCAACTTTGTAAGCCTATTGGGGTGTTGAGTATGTACTTGTAACTTACTTGTAAGACCAGAGCGATAAACAGCTAGATTGTTGTAACTGTAGATAAAGAGATGGAATCCGGTAAAAGTTTTCTTACTTTATTACATATAAGCATTCATATTTGTATAGATGTGTATAACAAATAATAGAATATTAATTTGAATAACATTTCTTTTTTTTGATCCCCTTGATTCTTTTGCTCGAGCCGGATGATAAAAAATTATCATATCCGGTTCCTTCGAGGGGTAGATCTATCATATCACCTATCTCAATAACAAAAAAACCTGATTTAAATGATCCTGTATTAAGAGCTAAATTGGCCAAGGGGATGGGCCATAATTATTACGGAGAACCCGCATGGCCAAATGACCTTTTATATATTTTTCCGGTAGTCATTTTAGGAACTATTGCATGTAACGTGGGCTTATCGGTTTTAGAACCATCAATGGTTGGTGAACCCGCGAATCCTTTTGCAACTCCTTTGGAAATATTACCAGAATGGTATTTCTTTCCTGTATTTCAAATACTTCGTACAGTACCCAATAAATTATTAGGTGTTCTTTTAATGATTTCAGTACCCGTGGGATTATTAATAGTACCCTTTTTAGAAAATGTTAATAAATTCCAAAATCCATTTCGTCGTCCAATAGCGACAACTATATTTTTGATTGGTACTACAACAGCCCTTTGGTTGGGCATTGGGGCAACATTACCTATTGATAAATCTTTAACGTTAGGTCTTTTTGAAATTAATTAAATTGACAAAAAAAATTATATTCTATATTTGAGTGTGTATCTAGGGAATAAAGGCCTGTTTCAAACTTCATTTTCTCCCTAGATACATTTGTTCAATTAGATTCAGTATCTATATCTAAAATATATATGGATTATACTAACTAAATACGAAAGGTTCAAAACACCCTTCTAATTTTATAAAACGATAAAATAGATTTAAAAGCGATTTTGGGGGAAATCAATTTCGACATGCTCTTCTAGAATATCCCATATCTGTTTTACATCTGCTATTCGAAAATGCTCTATTTTCATAAGATCTTCTTGACTTTTATTCAAAAAATCCAACAATGTATGTATATTTGAACTTTTAAGGTAATTATAGATCCTGGGGGGCAATTCTAATTGATCAATGTAAATATATTTCAATGTTCTTTTTTCTTTATTTATCCTTAGTTTAGTGAATCTATCATTAAGGGTAAAAAGCGGTAAAGTCATTTTGTATGGATTGTCCTCTAAATGTAAGTTTTCTTCTTCCACATGTAGAAAAGGTATAAATAAATCAATTAAGTTTCGGGAAGCTTCATGAAGTGCTTCTTTCGGAGTTAAACTTCCATTTGTCCATATTTCGAGAAAAAGTATCTCTTGTTTTTCATTTCCATAGGAATGAATGCTATGATTCACATTTTGAACAGGCATGAATACTGCATCTATAGGATAATTTCCGTCTTGAAAATTATTGAACGTTTTTATACGGCATCTACGATTCCGCTCGATTTGTAATCCAATACAAAAATCAATGGGTTCTGTCAAACTAGCTATATACTGTGTATTATCAACTATTTTCACAAAAGGTGGCGAAATGATGTCTTGAGCAGTTACATACCTCGGGCCCCTGACACAAATAGATGCGTCCCAAGTTCCATACAAATTACTTCTCAATACAATCTCTTTCAAATTCATTAAAATTTCATGTACTGATTCTTGAATACCTACTACGGTAGAATATTCGTGTGGTATTTTCTCAGATTTTGCACGTGTGATACACGTTCCGTCTATTTCTCCAAGCAAAGCTCTTCGCATTGTAATGCCTATTGTATCGGCTTGACCTTTCATAAGTGGAAACAAAACAAAACGGCCATAATAAAAACGCTTATTGTCTACTTTTGATTCAACACATTTCCACTGTAATGTCCGAGTGGCTACTGTTACTTTCTCTCGAACCATAGTAATATTGTTTGCTCCGACCATTGAATTGTTTATTTCTCTTGAATTATTTTCAATGTTTATTTTTACACACGTCTTTTTTTAGGAGGTCGACAGCCATTGTGTGGCATGGGGGTTACATCTCGTACAAAACTTAATAGCATACCACTTCTACGAATAACTCGTAATGCTGAATCTCTGCCGAGACCGGGGCCCTTTATCAATACTTCCGCGCTTTTCATACCCCGTTCCACTACAGTATTAATAACGTTTTCTGCTGTGGTTTGCGCAGCAAATGGTGTCCCTCTTTTTGGACCCTTGAATCCACAAGTACCGGCAGAGGACCATGAAATTACCCGACCTCGTACATCTGTAACAGTTACAATGGTATTGTTGAAACTTGCTTGAACATGAATAACCCCCTTTTGTATTCTAGGTGTATTTTTAGATAAACCAATACGTCCATTCCTACGTGAACCGATTCTTGATATAGGTTTTACCATATTGTATCATTTCATAAATATGAATTGGTGAGAAATATATGGATATATCCATTTCATGTTAAAATTAAGGGTGCTTTTTGTTATTATTATATTTATTATTTTATTATATAATATATCTTTTTTTGATTCATTCTCTTATTTATATTTAATTTATTATAATTTCGTGTCTTTGATTGATTTTTCGAAAGGTTATCCCTGTCTTTGTTTATGTTTCGGGTTGGAACAAATTACGATAATTCGTCGTCGTTTTCGGATCAATCGACATTTTTCACAAATTTTACGAACCGAGGTTCTTATTTTCATATTTGGCATTCCTTACTTTAATTTGGAACCTGTTTTTTTTTTCGGTTGGACGACATTTATTTTATATTATAATGTTATACTATTTTATTTATATATATCATATATCTTTTTCTTTTCAATTTATAACTTCAAATTGTGTCTTCACGAAAGGTGGAAATTGACAAAAAAAAAGATATAATCTTTTGTTTGAATATTTGTTGCATAGTCCGTCTATAAATTATACGTCCTTTGGTTAAATCATAACGACTTATTTCAATTTTTCTTATATCGTCTGGCAGTATCAATCAGTATCAAACTACTGAAAACATAACCTAAAATTAGATCTTCATTAGATTATATAGTATATACTTATCTAAACGAATCTGAAACATACCGTTGGAAAGTAATTCAATGAAAGTCAGTAATAATAGTGAAATGAAACAATTAACAACCTGTTTTCTTTTTTTTTGTCACAAATACTTCGTTTTTGATCCAATTTGGATATCAGAGAGAAATTACCATATATAATACAAAATTTCTCCGCCGATTTCTTCTAATCGAGCTTCTCGGTCTGTCATTATACCTTTCGGGGTAGAAAGAATTACAATACCTATACCACTTAAAATTCTAGGAATTCGTTGATAGTTCGAATATATTCGTAAACCGGGACGGCTAACTTGTTTTAAATTAAAAAAATTTCTTCTATATGGTTTTTTCCTATTTTTTCGATGTCGTAGGGTTGAAATCAAAAAATCTTGGTTGCTTTCCTCATGTTTTTTCACGTTTTCGATAAAACCTTCTCGTAAAAGTATTTTAACAAAGCTTTCGGTGATATTAGTCGATGCTATTCGAACCATTCTTTTTCTATTCATGTCAGCATTTCGTATAGAGGTTATTATATCAGTACTAGTGCCATTACCCATGATGAACAAATCCGAATTGATATATATAATCAACATGGTAATTTTTTATCGTTTTTAAATTTTAAATATGATTCAATATGAAATAAAGGTATATACCTGAAATCAAATTAACTCATGAATTTATTTCATTCAAATATCCTACTATAAATTATAATACCTCGGGAGCTAATGAGATTATTTTAGTAAAATTTAAATATCTCAATTCCCTGGCAATTCCACCAAAAACTCGAGTTCCTTTTGGATTTCCTTCTGGATCAACGACAACCGCAGCATTATTATCATATCGTATTATTATACCATTTTCGCGTTTTAGTTCTTTACAAGTACGGATAATTACAGCCCTAACCACTTCTGATCTTTTTAAGGGCATATTGGGCATTGCGTCTTTGATCACAGCAAGAATAATGTCACCAATCTGAGCATATCGTCGATTGCTAGTTCCTATGATTCGAATACACATCAATTCGCGAGCTCCGCTATTGTCTGCTACATTTAAATGGGTCTGAGGTTGAATCATAATTTTTAGAATCCCCTATTGCAATCCAAGTATTTTTTTAGTTATCCATTTCTATCGCGGCGTCCAAAATGCCTATTCGAACGAAATTCATTATTTCACGATAGAAATGGACTTTCTGGCTATATTTTCTGTTATTTCGCCCATTTCATAAAGTATTCGACCTGGTTTAATGACCGCTACCCAATATTCGGGGGATCCTTTCCCCGAACCCATCCGAGTTTCCGTTGGTTTTACTGTAATTGGTTTGTCTGGAAATATACGTACCCAGACCTTTCCACCCCGACGCGCGTTTCGTGACATTGCTTGGCATCCTGCTTCCATTTGCCTAGATGTTGTGATCCAGGTTCAATTGCCTGAAGAGCATATTTACCAAAACAAATACGATTGCCTCGAAAAGATATTCCCGTCATTCTTCTTCTATGTTGTTTACGGAATCTGGTTGGGGGGGGTTATAGTTGATGATTATTTCTCCCAATTCCATCTCTACTACAGAACCGGACATGAGGTTTTTTTCATACAGCTCCTCGCGAATGAAAAAAGGTGTTCTAAAATTATTCTTTAAAGTACGTGTATATCTTAATTAAAAATGAATAATTCACGAAATCTTGGTAATTTTTTAGATTTCATGTAATTTCGTAGGAATTTGTATATCTTATTTGAAATTGGAATCTATAACTAACCATATCAAATAAAAAACTTTCGTGGGCGAATATTTACTCTTTTAATATTTAGTTCAGTTTTACAAGGTAGTTCATGACCTCTCAGCATATTTGACCGTTTGTTCCGCCATCCCGCCACATGAATCTTATGTTCAATACAATTTTTTATATATTCACGGGTTCCGTCGTTCCCACTGTCTCTAAATTTTTAATGGTTAGGTCTTAATTTCTCACAACGGAGCTCCTAATTTAAATTGTTTCTTAAGTCAATATTCTTAGTCTTTATTGACTCGAAGCTCTTTATTTTGTTTTTATGAATAAATCAATCGATAAATTGATATTGATGCTTTATGACTTTTCATTTTTTAGATGACTCATAGACCTTACATTTCGAATCATATATCATTGATATTTTATTTCCCTCACCCTTTCGTCTACTTATCCACACTTTTTTTTTTTTAGTTCATAATCATATTGTTTTTTCTTTTGTTTATTAAAAAAATAGTATTTTAGTTGTTACAACGAGATCATTATAATCCCATATATCATTGACTTTTTTTGGAGCTCAAATCCAATAATATATATATATATAATACGAAGCGATGGATTTTTTATTAGTTCTATAGTTATTAGTTCCTATTACAAGCTTGGTCCATTTATTTTTTGAATTCGAACCCTAAAAAAATAAACGAGTCACACACTAAGCATAGCAATTATATCAAATTGATAGTTAATACAATTTTTATTAAATCCTAAAAAAGAATATAAAATGGGAATTTCTCTTTTTGTTTTCCATTACTAACAAATAAACAAGTAGAGTCTTATTATTCCTCGTTTCTAACTATCCAAACTTTTATGCCTAATATCCCATAGATAGTTCGAGTTGGATAGGAACAATAATCAATTTT